GCCTTTGCTTTTCCACTTACTTATCTTACTTAGCTTATGCTTAGTATCTAGTCAAATTGGATTCTATTAGAATAGAAAAAAAGCGATTAATCCACTCTATGACAGTTAAATCTGACAATAATAAAATAATCACACCGCTCCAATTTGATTTTTATTTAGATTCAAAAAATTAGATAAAAAAAAACACAAAAGAGGGGATTAAAGTAAAATAGTCTTCTTACCAATATCCAATATACATATATTGACTAGAAATGCGGTACAAATAATTCCAAACATCTAGTAAAAAAAAAAATGAAAAGCTCCTTGCTTTTTAAAATTGTTTTTTGATCATATTCATATATATAATTACCAACTTTTAAACTTTTATTCGTTTTAAGAACTTGATGTTGATAAATTTACAGATCTAGAAATTCATTTCGGACAATTGAACCTTCTCAAACTGTTTCTTTTTAAGAACCAAAAAAATTTGTGCCAAAATAACCGATGCCAAGAAGAACAAAAGGCCTTGGACACGTAATGGGTCTTGAAGTACTATTTCTGAATCCCCCTGACCAAATCCACCCACATTAGGATTACTCGTTAATGGTTGATCAAGTTTGATGGATTCGCCTTCTGAAACAAGAAGTTCTGGTCCTGGAGGTATAATATCAATCACTTGACGTCCCTCTGACGCATCCGTTATGGTTATTTCGTACCCGCCTTTTTCTTTTCGTATGATTTTGCTTACTATACCTGCTGCTGTAGCATTATAAACCGTATTGTTACTCTTGCTCCCGTCGGGATAAATCTGACCCCTTCCCCTATTTCCGCCTACATATATGGGATATTTTAAAAAATGAACATCTTTCTTAGTGGCGGGGTCCGGAGAAAGAATAGGAAAGGTAATTTCACTATATTTCTGACCCGGAACAGGACCTATCACAAGAATATTTTTTTTTGTGGGGCGATAACTCTGAAAAGACAGATTTCCCATCTTTTCTTTCATCTCTGGCGAAATACGATTAGGAGGGGCTAATTCAAACCCCTCAGGTAAAATAAGAACCGCCCCCACATTCAAAGCCCCTTTTTTACCATTAGAAAGAACTTGTTTCAGTTGCATATCATAAGGAATTCGAACAACTGCTTCAAATACAGTATCAGGAAGTACCGCTTGTGGAACTTCAATATCCACGGGTTTATTAGCTAAATGACAATTGGCACATACAATACGCCCAGTTGCTTCGCGTGGATTTTCATAACCCTGCTGTGCAAAAATGGGATATGCGTTTGAAATGGATGCCCAAGTTATTATATATATCATGAGCGATGCGGAAATGGAACGAGTAATCTCTTGCTTTATCCAAGAAAAGGTCTTTCTAGTTTGCATGGTCCAATCATTGATCCTGAAAATTTCTACAATAAAATTAGGTAGGTCACTAGTATAGTTCCCTATCCACGATACTGCTATTTCTATTTACTGAATTTTTTTTTTACTAATTTTACTAAATACTAAAAATATAGAGAAAATATAGAATAGAAAATATAGGAAGAGAATCACTTGGATGTAGAGAAACTTGAAAGTATAGAAAAAAGAAATATATAAAATATATATATTCAATATAGTAAGATTTTGTTTGATAGTAAGATTTTGAACGTTTTGCTTATGTACAAAAGAACAAACATTCTAATTGGAAATTGGATTCATGGATCATTTTTCAGTCATTCATTGAATGATAAATCACTACAAGTGAGGGAGATACACGATTTAAATAACGAAAAATCCAATATTTGAAAATTGTATCGAGGATGACTGGAAAAGTGGAAACAAGGCCAGATATAATTTGATCGTTATGAGCAAACCCAAAATCTTTGTAGACCGAGCCAATCATTAGTTCCCACCCGTGGGGTGAATGGAATCCTATACATAAATCGGTTAATAAAAGAATGGAAAAAGCTTTTATTGTGTCGCTTAAGTTATATAGGAATTCTTGAACCCAAGAATTAAGAATAATAAGTTCTTCATTACTTAAAATAGAATAACCACTTAGAATAACGAAACAGATTATATTTGTCGAGAAATGTAAAATCGTATGGATATGATCCTCATTGTGCATCTTGATCAATTGGATCGTTTCTTTGTGGATTCCGATAGGAAACTTTTGTAGATGTGTTTCCGGATATTCCTTTATCATTTCGTCCAAGCGAACGAGTTCCTCTAATTCTATGAACTTTTCTAGAATACTTTTTTCTTGGATATCATTTAAAAAAGTTTCGGATTTACTAGTATTACACCAATTAATAAACCAAGATTCCAAACTTTTATTAAATACAAAAGAGATCCACCGGGGCAAAAAAACTATAGCTGTAAGATATAGCAGAGGAATAAATGTTTTTTTTTCCATTTTTTCGTCTGTGAATTTTTATTTTAATAAACCCACCTCGTTTATCGATTATATATGATTTAATATTTCTATCAAGCATAAGTTCTATTACGAGGCTTCGGACTTATGAATCTAATCCCTATGTTTTTATTTGATTTTTTATTTGTGAGTCAGTGGTTAGTCCTTGAATTTTGAATTTTGAAAGAATACAAAAAAAATATTGTTAAAAAAAATATTGTTTATAAGTATCTCAATTGCTCAAATTCGGATTTCTAGATGAAAGAATTCCGTTCTATCAACAAAACAAATATTTCGAAAAAAAATGGCCGACTTAACCATATTCCACAGGAATAATTTAGAAGGATTTCTGAAGAATATTGTGATGTGATAATCAAAAATGAGTGGCAAAAGAAAAATAAGACAGAAAGGTTATCATTCTAGGTGGTCCAGCCTTTGTTCATTAAGGAGGACAAAAAGAAAGATAACAAGAAACGTCGATTGACAAAAGAAAGGAAAGATAACTTACAAGATACGATCTATCCATATCTAATGTATCAATTTCAAATATTGAAAATGAAATTATTTTATTCCGAAATGCTTTGCTTTGAGTTATGAGATGGTATTTCGATTTATTGCTTGTTTTGTTACTAAATTTATTGAATTTAGATACGCATAAAAAAGGTTTGATTTTCGAATTATTCCGTATATCCGTATATATATAATATACGTCTTCTTTGGTTCATCAATATTGTATTGTGAAATTTCAGTTAAGTTATGCTATAGAAAAAAAAAGAAGACTCTTGGATTTTTTCGCTCCTCCTAAGAAAATGTTCATTCTTCAGCTCATTTCAAAATACTTCAATTGGTACACGCAAAAAATAGGCCAATTCCGCTACTTTTTGCTCAATCTCTCGTGGAGTCAATTTTTCATCAGTACAAGTCAAAGGAACGGGCCCCCGGCCTCTGATTTCCATATAAAGGACACGCCGAGCATAAATACCCTCCTTAACTTCTAGTCTAATAGACTGAATATCTTTCATAAGGAATCGGAGTAAGATGCGACGATTTTTTCCAGGAAATCCCCAGCGAAAAATACAAGCTATTCCTTCTTTTCTATCGAATCGATCATAACCACTACCTACATTCCACAAAATTGTGCACCACAAATAAGAACTAATAAATAGGCCGGCGATCCCATAGAAAGACATCACGATCCCTTGTGGAAAAAAACTTATTTGCTGAGACGGAAATAAAGATATCAAATTTCTGCCAAGATAACTAGAAATTCCAACCAATAAAAATCCCAATGAACCTAAAAAAAGTATAAAGGCCCAGCAGAAATTACTTGTTTTGCGAGACCCCGCTATAAGTTCTATCCATATACGTTCTGATCGCCAACTCATACTAGATCCAGTTGTTTTTTATTTGAAGTGGGAGACTAGCCCAAATGAATTTGACTTTCTTTTTTTTCCGAAGTAACTTTCATCAACTCGCATTATTCTGATGTGAATCTTTAGGGGAAATTCATCGAATTCGTTAGATTACAAAAAAAAAAAAAAAAAGCGACCCATCCCCCTCATATGATCCCTATATGCACATATATCAAAATATCAGCTTTGCATTTCTTTCAGGCATCCGCCACAGTCTCAATTTATTTTCAAATTCAAATAGCCCATTTACTTATATATCTATATCATATTTACTATATCCCTGCATAAGAATCCTTTCATTTTCATTTATGTTTGAAGGGAGCTGCCTGCATGTTATATCATATTATACTAAACTAAATAGATATCTGTATTATGATCCAAGTCTAAGTCTTGAAAAAAAAAAAATAAATGAAATCTACCTCCATCAGACCTAATCGGATTTTAAAAATATTTAAAAAATCTTGTTTTTTTGAACATGAAGAGATAAAGAAGCCATCGCAATTGCCGGAAATACTAAGCCCACTAAAGGCACAAAAATGGAGGGTAAGTTGTTGAGAATTGTCATAGAATGGGTACCTCGATTTAATATTTGTACCTGTTATTTATTATTTTTATTTAATATTGAATTTGATTTTATTATTATATATTTTATTATTATATATATATTATATATATATTATATATTTTTTAATTTATATATATAATATATATATAAATTATATTTATTCTATTATTTATATTTATTTATTATTTATTCTATAAATTTAGAATTAAATAATTCAAATTTATCAAATTTATTAATAATTTTATTAAGAATTTAATTAAGAATTTATTAATTATTCTATTATTAGTTATTAGAATAGATATTAGTTATTAGAAAGATTTCTTATAATCATTAAAATAATCATTAAAATTTGTATATAATTATATAATTATATTAAGTATATATAAGTGAGTATATATAATAAAGTGCAAAGAGCGTAGAACTAACTAAATGATTTATTCATATTTCTAAATGAAATATGATAATCCATTTAGTTGTTATTCTTCTTTTATTATCTTTTTTTCTTGTCTTATAACTTTCATTTTTTCATTTTTCAAATTTTCCTTTAATAATTTGAATAATCTAATAAAAATGAAAAATAAAGAGTTTTCCGGTTCGAAATTCCCCAAAAATTCGTTATAATTTATAATCCGATCCGTCGATTTT